TATTGTGGGTTTGTGTATTTCATTTAAAAGACCCGAAGTAGCAAAGCCTTGGGTAAAAATAGTACTTGAGGCAGTTATTGTGGTTAAATCATTTTTTCTTATTTTGAAATAAGGCACTATATGAATAAGGGAGAAACTCCATGAAAGAAAAATTAATGATTCATATAAATCACTTAGCGGGAAATGGCCTGAATAAATCCAACGAGTGATTAATAATCCTGTTAGACATAAAAAAGTAGCTATCATCCCCTTTTCTGACGAATCATATGGTTTTATGATTTCATTGCCCAATAAGGTTATCAAATGAAGTGTAATTACAATTGAAACAATAGAAAAAGAAATATGAGTTAATATATGCTCTAAAGTTGAAAATATCATAAAAATGAAAAAGGGGGAGGGAATCCCCTATATTAATTAAGAAATATAAATGGGGAATTTAATTTATTTTTATTATAGGATCTATTGGATCTCTTTTAGAAGATGGCATGCCGCCACTCGGACTCGAACCGAGATGCTCTAGCACTGCTTCCTAAGAGCAGCGTGTCTACCGATTTCACCATAGCGGCTTGCTCGAACTCATAATACCCTATTTATATTCAATCGTCGATATTGAACAAGTCAATTCAATCAAATAAGTTTTTTAAGTTTTTTTAGTAAAGATTCAAATTGAAAAAAAAAATGAGTTCAAAAGTCAATTTTCAGAAAGTTATCTAAAAATTTTGAACATGGAATCAATTAGTTTCAACACTTCATTAATTTGAACTAAAAATCTTATATCTGGACTTCCCGAGAAACATAAAAATTTTTCATTATTGTAAAGGTCGATGGGGAAAAGAAGACTCCCCACCACCAAAATTTGAGTGAAAATATACTAAAAATAAATAAAAATTTTTGTCTTTTTTTCTTTCTTCTTTTTTTTTTTTAGAATTCTAAAAAAAAAAGAAGAAGAATTCTTTTATAAAATTAAGGGTCTATTTCATGTCTATTTCATATTGATTAGAATAGGGACTACCAATTATTCATTTTATATTCATTTTATATTCACTTTGATATTAACAAATTAATGAGCCCCTTTTTTGAGTCAAACCATTCTGCTTATTCCGATATTTTAGGACTTGTTTGTTTGTCGTACAAAAAAACTTTTTGAATTCCCGGTAGAAAGAGATTTCCCTAATGACAAAGCTTTTAACGCCGCCCCGTATCCTTTCCTTTTCCAAATATTTTTACGAATACGCTTTTTTGATATCGAAGTACGTTTTTTTGGAACTGCCATTTAAAATTACTCATTGTTATAGTTGTATGTGAAAGACATCTATTGTTCAAAACGAATTCTTATTTCTTATTCATAATCTATTTTTTATCTAAATAAGATTCTCTTCATAAACAAGAAATATAGATATGTCAAAGATCCGTGAAAGTTGGATCAAAAATTACTCGAAATAACAATAAAAATTTTTGATTCCATATACTTATCCGAAGAAATGATTCATCGAAATAATGAGTCACTATATTCGTAAAACCAAAAATTTTTGGTTTGGAACTTTTAGTTCTCATTGTTTATCTCTCAAGGTTATATCTTTAGAATCTGCTAAATCAAACTTAATAAAAAATAAATAAAGATAAAATAAATAAAGAACCTAAAAAACCTTTATTTTCCTCATTCTATACTTTATTTACATGTAATAAAATACCTCAAAGGATTGTAAACTTTTGCCTAATAAATGGAGTCTTTTTTTTAGTCAAAATTGAGAAAAAATACACCTAATTTCAATTTTCAAATTTGAATGAGACTAGTAATAAATCTGTTAAAGGATACGTGGTTTGATAAAAAATCACCGAGATATTTTTTATCCTTTCTCGATAAAAAAAGTGCATTTTAGATCTATAATCTTCTAAACTTTACTAATAATCTAAACTTGACTAATAAATGGTTTTGATTAAATGGTTTTGATTGAAATAGAAAACAATCAATCCCATAATGAATTAGTTAATGAGTTTAAATAAACTAACGAAAAGAAAGAGTTTTGATTTCATTAGACCGATGCCCTTAGTTAATCCTATAATTCATATCAGGATAAAGTACTCTTTTTAGCCTCAATTTGTATCCTTGCTATATTTTCATTTTTCTATGATAAGTATTCGTTTTTATATGTCACTTAGTTATATCATTTGACCAACTGTAACTTATTTTTTTTGAATATTTTAACGATTTTGAAAATACTCAGAATAAATATAAATATAAATACTAATATAAAATGATTCAATCAAGAAGTTAGTGCATATCTTGATTTTTTATTGACTTTTTTCGAACGAGGTAAGATCCGGTGAATCGGAAACAATTAATTAAGAATAAAAAACTTTTTTTTATGGAACAGACATATCAATATGCGTGGATAATACCTTTTCTTCCACTTCCAGTTCCTATGTTAATAGGGTTGGGACTTCTTCTTTTTCCGACGGCAACAAAAAGTCTTCGTCGTATGTGGGCTTTTCAGAGCGT